ACGGTCTCGAATTTCTTAATAGCAGTATCTATTCGAAACGAATTCTCTAGCATTTGACTCCTTATCACCGAAGAGTTTAGTCGTACACTTGAAAGATAGCCCAGAAAATAGAAGGGATGATTATATAATTGCTTTATATGGATCCTGGCCGGTTGAGACCACAAGTCAAAATGACATTGCCAAAAGTTGACAAGGTGAGATTTCCATTTCTTTATCAGAAGATGAGCCCCCCTTGAAGCCAGAATCGATTTTCCTTGATATCTGACATAATGCATAAAAGGGTCTTTGAACAACCATAGGGTTTTCTGAAAATCGTTACAAAGCACTACTACAAGATATTCTATTTTTGCATAGAAATGTGTTCGCTCAAGAAAGGATCCAAAAGATTTTGATCGTAAATGAAAGGGTTGTTTACGGAGAAAAATGAATATGAATTCACATTCATATACATGAGAATTAGAGAGGAACAAGAAGAATCTTTGATTCTCTTTTGAAAAAAGGGAAATGGATTTTTTTGAAGTAATGAGACTATTTGAATTCCAATACTCGTAGAGAGAGAGTCGCAATAAATGCAACGAAGGAGTATCTTGTATCCAAGAGTGAAGGGTTTGAACCAAGATTTCCAGATGGATGGGGTGGGGTATTAGTATATCTGACACATGATTTAAATGTGATAACTTGTCCTCGAAAAAGGGAAATATTGAATGAATAGATCGTAAATTATGAGATTTTGCTATTTCTTTTTCTTTTAGGGAAGATACCAATCGCAGCGAGAATGGAATTTCCACAACGACTGCAAAAACCTCCGATATCATTTGAGAATCAAAATGATTGTTGTGCCCAACGAATCGATTTTGATTAGAATCATTAACCGAAATAATCAAACGATTCTGTTGATGCATTCGAGTAATTAAACGTTTCACAATTAGTGAACTGGATTTATTGTCATGATCTAAATTTTCCACCGGTTCATAAAGAATCGATCCATTTAAAGCATGACCATGAGCAAGCGCGTAGATATATTCCTGAAATAGAAACGGATATAGGAAGTATTGTTGCCGAAATCCATCCATTTCTAAATATCCTTGTAGTTCCTCCATTTCCATTTGAAATTACACTTGAACCAAATGGGGGATTTCTTGAGTTATCAAATAATACATAGTACGATACGGTCAGAACAAGGTATATAGTAAGAAAAGAATAGATACCCCGGAGCCAGAAAGGACAATCAACGGATCCTATTTCCATCCAATTTATTTATGTTCGTTATAGTTACAAGAGATGGTTAGAAATCCTTTATTTTTACAACCCGATCACTCTTTTGACTTTGGAATAATGAATTTTGATCAGTATACCGTTTCTTCTACACATTCGTCTCCACTACATAATAGAGAACATAATAGAGAATAGTTAGGATTCATAAAAAAAAAGGAATTGATGATCCACTCACAAGAGAACCCTTTCCCACATCAGGCACTAATATATTTTTAACGTCTAATTAGATCGGGTAATCATTCGAATTAAGAACAAACAGAAGCTCGTTGCTTTTGGTTTCCCTATAATTGGAGCTATAGGGCTCTATCCATTTATTCACTCGACCCAACTTGAATTGATTTGACCCCTTTCCAAGAAAAGAATCAAAACAAGATTTTGTATCGATCCGTTAAGGATGAAGTATTCTAAGAGTTCTCCATTGATACGACATGCTGTTTTTTCCTTTCATTCCCTTTCAGGATCAGTCGTGGTCTTACAAACTCTACCAATGGTATGGACGAATCCGTTGCTTCATCAAAATGTGTAAAAGACCATAGCCGCACTTAAAAGCCGAGTACTCTACCGTTGAGTTAGCAACCCATATAAATAGGGTGTGTAGATACGATCGGAATAAAAAATAAATAAAGAGATTCGATTGCCCGACCTCGTCAAAACATTGAACTAGCAACAGATCAAAAAGAAAGATTTGATGATCAATTGTGAACATAAAAATGAACAGAGATCAGATGAAAATACAACAGATTCTGGGATAAATTATAGAGAAAATCTAAATAAATGTAAAAATTTATAGACTACCCATACTCTATTTTTTTTTTTTCATTATATTAACTAAGATACTTCTTGTGTCACAACGAAATTGACGAACCCATCGTTTGAGTGAAATAAAGAAACAAACTTATGAAATGTGGATAAATAGATCTATTTATCCACGATCGAATTATATTTGTTCGATACACCATTGTCAATATGAATTGAATGTTGAGAAAACCAATTCAATAAATAAAACAAGGACTTGTGTTGGAGTGACACTACAACATAGATAAGGGATGAAGTATGAGTGGGGAAATAAATAAGGAATTCCGGTAGGAAAAAAATGTCGGGTTTATTCAATATTTATTCAATAGAGGTACAATAAGCAAGATTGACCTTTTGTTTGTTGGTGGAGTCCCAACGAAAACCATCTGATTGATGGTAATCCCATAATTTCCCAGTTATTTCATCTATTCACTCAATCTTTTTTCTATCTGTCTCATATCAAGAGAAGATATTTTTTTTTATAGTTCTATGATACGGGGTCATGTGAGAGCAACAATGAATAGAGAATAGAGAAAAAAAATAAGGAATGGTGGAGAAACAATTAGACAAAGCTAGATACTGGGCACCCCCCCCCCTTTTTTTTTATTTCATTAATTTCATTTGATTAATTCGAAATTCCTTAAATACCTCCGCCTTCTTTGAAATATCATGAACAGTTCCTGTAGGTTGAGCGCCTTTTTCAAGGAAATATAGAATAGCGGAAACATTTGAATAAGTTTGGTTCTTTATCGGATCGTAAAAACCCACTTTACGAAGATCTCTTCCCTCTCTTCGGGATCGAACATCAATTGCAACGATTCGATAGATGACTCATTGGGATAGACATAAATGAACAACCCCCCCTAGAAACGTATAAGAGGTTTTCTCCTCGTACGGCTCGAAAAGAATGATTCGAATTTATGTATTGTAGTGGCAAATAGATCCACAAAATCATCAATTAGACTATGATTTGAGTCATTTTTTTTTGTTCTTCCTTCCTGAAAAAAAAAAAAAGAAATCTCATTCGTACTCATAACTCAAGTTGGGTAATTCTCAAAGAGCTCGAAGGGAAATCCTTAAACATTTATTGAGCCGTCTCTAACCTCTTTTGTTTGTCTCGCCTAGAATCGATTTTATTTCTTCCCCATTCTGATCTAGTTGTTGAGACAATTGAAAACGGTGTTTCCTTGTTCCGGTATCCTTTATTTTATCTTTGCTTTGAATCCTTGGGTTTAGACATTACTTCGGTGATCCTTAATTGTTTCAAAAGGGTAGCAACATACCTTTTGTTATTTCGTTCTATGGAAACGATTGATTCCCCTGTGATACACTTTTGATCGGAATTGGTAAAACTATTTCGACAAATTCATTTTCTTTTTTTTTTTTACTTGTTCGAACTTGATCCTTTCAATTTCTATACCGAAGATATACTTACGAAGTTGTTCCAACTTATTGATTGGCATTAACCCTAGATCCTTCTCTCTGCTAAATGAACCAATTCTTTATGCTCGAGCTCCATCATGTGCTATATTATAATTATATTATTTTATTACAACCCCAAAATTGGGGTCCTAGTGGAATAGAACAAACTATGTCGAGCCGAGAGCATCTTCTTTGATATATAAAATGGTGGGTACAAGAATCCACAGCCGATAATGTCCTTCAAGTCGCACGTTGCTTTCTACCACATCGTTTCAAACGAAGTTTTACCATAACATTCCTCTAATTTTGGACCGGTATGGAATTGATTCAATATGGAATCATGAATAGTCATTGGCTCAATCGGTATATAGTATATGAAGTCCTCCATACTTTCATTTTCATAGATGGATCTGGAGAAGTCTCAGCAAGAATATAATTTAACCCCATAAATGAAACACATTTTTAAAAAACACGAAGAAATGCGTTGCTTAACACTTCTTTACATCTTCAACAGATTGTTAGGGATGATGAATCATGAAAGATCCAATTCTTTCTCAAACAACTAAAACTAAAGAAGGGTCTTTAATTAGATTACCGATACCGGAACAGAATGAGTCATTAACCAAATAAGCTATTCCAATGACCGGGAAAGATCGCAAGTGACTCGATAGGATAGATTCACCAATGTCACACTTCTTCGAGTAGAAAGAATTTATAAGGAATCATAAAAAACAATTTCAAGAATTTCCTACTTCGACATCATTACTGGAAATAAGTTTTCCAGTAAAGACTGAATTGAATCTCTAAATCCATCAACAAGTCGGTACAACGAGGATCTAAAAATGTTTAGCAGATATCTGATTAATTAAATCAGACGCGAATTTGATCATCATAAAAGACCTCTATGTTTCCTTTCCGATTGAATCATCAATAATTTAAACCAGATAAATGGGTCATGAAACAAATCCAATTGTTTTGTTTTCTTGGGGATGGATAGAAGGGGCTCATGAAAGAAAAAATGAAGGTCGGTATTCTTTCAGGTATTCTTTCATCTGATTTTATCGTATTCATCAGATACACCAAACAAGTGTTACCGGGGGTAATCGTGGGTATTTAAGGGATCGCAGATCTTTTTCGCCAAAACTGAAACACCGGTGTCACTGATCACTGAAATAGAACAATAACAATACATATAGGCATGGTTCATTTTCTACAGATTTTTCCTTACTTCAGATTCAGGAATCTTTCCATAAAGTAAAGTGAATGTATGAATCTCCCCCCTCCCCCAACTGATCGCTACATTGATTTCCAATTATTCATTGGAGCCAAATCAAATACAAAATAAAAGAAATTAGGTCCAAAGAAAATAATCTGTTCCGTATTGAATTTTCTTGTTTGTTAATAAGATCCGGATGACAAGGGTCTTGAAATTGATACCTTCCTTTCCTTTGCGGATTAACTCATATCGACACGAATTCCATGGGGATCATGAATCATATCCAAAGCCAATTTAAAAGGATCTTCTTATGGGATGCTATCCTGTCTTGTATAAGTACAAAGCAAAATGGGTTCATATCAATTCGTTGTTACTATTTTGTTTGATTTTGTCCCACCCCAGTCTCAGGAGCTTTAATTCCATCGCTGGAATTAATACCAAGAACCCCCCCGTTTTTTAGGATTCAGGATCCACATAGAATTAGTCATTTTGTCTACCCTATCTTTATTTATATTTACTTTAGGGAAGGTCGAGACTTCTCTTTTATTTCGCATTTCGACTCAGAATGCATCATGTGAGAATCCAAATATCATAGATATGGGACATAAAGTTTATCCAAATGACTAACTAACCTTCAATATGAATATGGGCGAGGGGGCGAACATACGCTGAATGGCCCACCCAGTTTTTTTTTGAATTTCACTTTGATCTTTGTTCCCATCCTACCTATATCAAAAAAGATATTTATTTCCATCCACATGTCATTGATACTCGATCCGTTTGTTTGTGAGAAACAAAATCGAAAGGGAAGATATGATTCTATAGAAGAATCATTAGAAATCACAAAGAAAGATTGGATCACATTGTATCCAACATTACACCCTTAAACAGAAGATTCTTAAAAAGAACAATCTTTGTTATGATAGAATTGGTCTGGGACGGAAGGATTCGAACCTCCGAGTAACGGGACCAAAACCCGTTGCCTTACCACTTGGCCACGCCCCATTTTTATTTCTATTCGACACCGATAAACACTAATATCGGTATTGGTTGTTCGTCAATTCCAGCCCCAATATCTATTGAATTGGTTGTTGCTATGATTTTACACATGTAGATGTAGAATCAAAATGAATTTATTGATCATTACATATAATTCAATTAAGATATTGTATGTAAGGTATGATTCCTTCTATTCTCATTTGAGAATTGAAGGATTTTTGATTGAGGGAGTTCAAAGAAAAAGAAATATTTTGCGGCCTACTTTCCCTTCTTTCTTCATTTTCCCCTTATATCAATAACCCAATAATAATGAAATTTTCTCCAAGAACAAAATGTTTGTTATGCTTAATATCTTTAGTTTGATCTGTCTTAATTCTGCCCTTCATTCGAGTAGCTTTTTCTTCGCCAAATTGCCCGAAGCTTATGCTTTTTTCAATCCAATCGTAGATGTTATGCCAGTCATACCTGTGCTCTTTTTTCTCTTAGCCCTTGTTTGGCAAGCTGCTGTAAGTTTTCGATGAGATCTTTAATACTGTCTTAGAAACATTCATGATTTATTCGATAAAATCAAAATTCTATTCTTAAGAATTGATAAGATCAGATAATGAACCCTCGACTCAAACATGGAAATTCTTTTGGATAACCGAGATGAATCGGAATCACCTCATTTCTTCATTCCTTCTGGGGGTCGAAGACCCTATGTATGGTCCCTACAATACCTAATTGTAGGTATGAGAGATCATTTTGTTAACGAAAGAATCAGAATCTTATTACAAATTCATTCCTGCAAATTCCTTATGTTTTCTAGAAACCGCTTCTTTTCTTGGTGTCAAAACGGAATATGTGGTACAAAAATGGAGAATCTATTCCCCTATTTCCCCCAAAATGATCTTGGAGATTGTGTAATGCTTACTCTCAAACTCTTCGTTTACACAGTAGTGATATTCTTTGTTTCTCTCTTCATCTTCGGATTCCTATCTAATGATCCAGGACGTAATCCTGGACGTGATGAATAAAAAAATCAGGGGTTTTTCCTTGCTCGATTTCTGAATTTTCTTAGGATTTTCTTTCTCCATTCCATACATTTAACTATGAGAAAGGGGGTTAGAGATTTTTTCGAATTCGAAAGGGAAATATCAAGTGATCAGAAGAAACGGAGAGAGGGGGATTCGAACCCTCGGTACAAATAATTCGTACAACGGATTAGCAATCCGCCGCTTTAGTCCACTCAGCCATCTCTCCTAATTTTAAAAGGATAATTCATATGTGACGCGTGAAATAAAGGTTGATAAAAGTTTTTCCTTATCTTTCTTTATTCTATAAATATAGACGAATTTGATCAATCATCAATTCCCTTTAGATAATGATTCGAAACAGATATCTCCAATAGAAAGAGTCCCTCTTTGATTTCGTCCGAAAAGTTCTTTCTTTTATTCCCCCGGCCTGGCCAGTACCTAGCCAGGCCATTCCTTGTTCCAATGAATCATAGATCAAATGATTTATTTGATTTGAAAACGAAAATGCTTGTTATTGAAGCAGCAACAAGGCTATTTCCATTCCTATGATAGGAGTGTCATTTCTTATTATGTTTTTCCTTTTCTCGATTTACTTAAATGGAATAAAAAAAACATATTTTTTTTCTATTATAATAGAACTCATATATTTCTTCAAAGAACATGTTTGAACCTGAACCCTTGAGTCCACAACCAAAACAATAGGATTTTTCACTCGATCCAATCGACCCGAATTCATAAGATTTGGCAGTTGAATGAATAGGAAAAGGAGTAGCTTCG